TCTTTTTTTCTCTTCTTTGTTCCTTGTCTATAGGTAAGCTATATGTTATTCAAGGCATCAATAGAAAACCCCCAATTTTTTGGGGTCCTGCTTATTTTCATTGGCTTCGGATTAGTAGAATAATTCGGAATAGCGGCCAAGATCTTGGGAAAATCCAAGTTAATGATCAATAGGTTTGGATAAATAATTTAGGAAAGATATTCTCATACTGACACAATATAAGGACAAGTATATGCGAAATCTATCCCTTTTTAGTTAAAAGTTTTCTTCGAATCCAACCTTTCCCTTTAAGGAATTTAATTGGTTAGCATAATATAATATCTAATAAATAGAAAATCGAATAGTGGATAATCTGTTATGAGAGAAAGAAAACATTCTTTGAAGAATCAAGATTCGTAATCAATCCTTGCCTTGTTTGTTGGATTAGGTCTAACTTTCTTGACTAAACTGCAAGCGTGGAACTTTACGAGATGAAATAGGGAAAGACAGAAGATAGAACTTAAAAGGATAATTGAAGTGACTCGTCTTCGAATCAACTTTGGTTGGGGTTCGAAAAAGGAATAAAAATAAAGTAAATTCAAGGAAGAGCTTTCCTTTTTTTAAGGGGCTCCTTGCTCGGGGGATCGTGGAATGCTTTTCTTCTCCTCTTATTCCATATGGAATACAATCAGTTAAAATAAGAAGGAATAGGGGAATATTCGACTGTTTCAATTCTTTATTTATCTTATATTCCAAAATTCTCCCGAAAATCCAATTTCATTTTTCAATGGGGTTAGATGATCTAGTTCTTAATATTATTACTTTAAAGAACTGACAGATTCCACAACAAATCTCTTGATTCGGAATTAGAGACTCATGTCCCATCTGATGAATCAATTTTCTTTTACACTTCTGTATCTCACTCTATCTTGTTTTTTAGTATTATCTAAAATAACCGATGAATTATGAATTTTCCATAACTTAGGTAAGTGCTTTACCAACATATGTAGTGTAGTAAAAAAATAAATGGAATTTAACCCTTTCATGCTTACTATAACTAGTTATTTCGGTTTTCTACTGGCTGCTTTAACTATAACCCCAGCTCTATTTATTGGCTTGAACAAGATACGTCTTATTTGAAATGAATTGAATGAATAAGTCAGAAAATAAAAATCTTTCTTTTGGATTCCTGGTATTCTACGACTCTTTTCCACACTAATTATCAATTCTTTTCTTGGTCATTGAGATTCGTGGATAATTTAGACTACTATTTAGGGATAGATCGTACCTCTTTTTTTTTTATCCCCTCGAACAAATCGAAATGATTGAAGTTTTTCTATTTGGAATCGTCTTAGGCCTAATTCCTATTACTTTAGCGGGATTATTCGTGACTGCGTATTTGCAATACAGACGTGGGGATCAGTTGGATCTTTGATTGAGTAATATTTCTTTTTTGATTGACCTCCTCTCTGGTCTGGAGGAGGTCAAATTGGAGTTGCAATTCAACTTTGTTTTGTTAAGTTATTTTACTCTGCTTCGACATAAGATAGATGGAATCACGCTCTGTAGGATTTGAACCTACGACATCGGGTTTTGGAGACCCGCGTTCTACCGAACTGAACTAAGAGCGCTTTCATTCAAAAAGAAAACCCTTTTCTACTCCTAACGTGTCTCACGTACGTATAGTATCCACAAATTCAAGTTATACCCACTTTAATCGATCTCCTCGCTACTGCCCATAAAGAAGAAAGAAGTAATAGGTAGGGATGACAGGATTTGAACCTGTGACATTTTGTACCCAAAACAAACGCGCTACCAAGCTGCGCTACATCCCTTTTCCAAATTGTTGTATAATGGCATTGTACACAATTCCTGTCTTGTTTTCCACATCGTAATTTTCTTCTCTTTCTCTATCTATATAGAACCTTCTTGTCATTTCTTCTTTTTGGTCTCATATAATCAAGGAATGGTATACATCTAAAATCCTATCTAATTTCACCTATAAAAGAAAGATTACTATTCCTTGGTAATGTATAGGAAGAAGGGGTCATCTTTTTCTTTTTTAGGGGTAGGAAAATCTCGTCTATACCGTTCATTCTATATATAGAATATTGATTTTGTTTTTTTAGTTAGGAATTTCGCCTAAACAAAAGAAATACAAATGATCTTGGGCAAGAGTATCTGATCATATATGTATTCCAATAAGGAAGGAGGATTTTCAATGCGGGATATAAAAACATATCTCTCTGTAGCGCCCGTGCTAAGTACTCTATGGTTTGGGGCTTTAGCAGGTTTATTGATAGAAATTAATCGTTTATTCCCAGATGCTTTGTCATTCCCTTTTTTTTAATTCTAGTTATTGCTATGCGAGGAATTCTTCGTGACATGACGCAAATTTGCCCTTTTTCAATCCTTTTTTTTTTAGTATAGGAAGGAAAAAGAAAGAAAAGATGGATTGGGTTGAACCTCAGAGTCATGAAAAATTCGGAAAATCCCATTTTGGAAAACAGAAATTCAATCAAAAGCGGTATCCAAGCTAAGTCAGGCCTCAGAAATCAGAGCATAGAAAGAAGCTGGGCTGGCTACTTAAATGAAAGGATTTCGAAGCAAAATCCTTGCTAATTCGACAAGGATTGTATTCTTTAATTATTTCTCTATTTTTTATTACTTAATTTAAGAATTTTAAAAATTTTTTATTCGAATGGGTTTTATTCTTCTTCTTGGGATTCCAAATAGAAGAATAACAGAATAAGTAGAAGAATTAAGTTAAGTCAATCCAAAAAAGAAAGGAGGTTCATGGCCAAGGGGAAAGGTGTTAGAATCAGAGTTATTTTGGAATGTATCAGTTGTGTTCGAAAAGGTGCCAATGAGGAATCGACGGGGATTTCTAGATATAGTACTCAAAAGAATCGCCACAATACACCCGGACAATTAGAATTAAAAAAATTTTGTCGTTATTGTCGCAAGCATACGACTCATGACGAAATAAAAAAATAGGAGCATCGTGTGTTCGATCTTTCCAAAGAACAGATTTAATATATAGAACATAGATAGAATACAAAATACAAATCAATTCATTTGATTTCAGGTAGATATTATTTCATATGTATAGAGGGTATTCATATACTATATATGAATCAAATAATAATATGAATCAAATAATATATGGACCAAAGAAAGACTACTTCTTCTGGATCCAAAATTAATAAAATAAAGAAATCCATTTTTTTTTTTCAAATTTTTAAATAAAGAATAAATCATGTATACATCTAAACAACCTTTTCATAAATCTAAGCAAACTTTTCATAAATCCAAGCAAACTTTTCATAAATCCAAGCAAACTTTTCGTAAATCCAAGCAAACTTTTCGTAAATCCAAACAACCTTTTCGTAGGCGTCCTCGGATTGGCCCGGGGGATCGAATTGATTATAGAAACATGAGTTTAATTAATCGATTTATTAGTGAACAAGGAAAAATATTATCGAGACGAATAAATAGATTAACCTTGAAACAACAACGATTAATTACTCTTGCTATAAAACAGGCTCGTATTTTATCTTTCTTACCATTTCGTAACTATGAGAATGAGAAGCAATTTCAAGCCCAGTCAATTTCAATAATTACTGGTCCTAGACCCAGAAAGAATAGACATATTCCTCAATTAACGCAAAAGTTCAATTCCAATCGAAACTTAAGAAACTCCAACCAGAATTTAAGAAACAACAATCGGAACTTAAGTTCCGATTGTTGATGTTTTATTCGAAAGGGCCAGACCTATATAAAGAAAGTAATCCAGTTTTGATTCTTGTGTTTGTTATAAGAAAGAAAAATGGGGAAGAATAAATAGTTTTTTTATTTATTGCAACATGCTCGTTGATTCCTACCACTTAATCTTAATTTATTGTATCTTCCCGGAGTTCCCTCTCCGGGAATTCGGTTTTAATTATTCCTGTATATTACTTTTTTATCCATTTAATTGAGGATCTTTATTTTATTGGAAATCGTGTAAAGATTATTTGGATTTGATACAGCTACTTGTGCAAGCATTTTACGATTAAGAATCAATTCCTTCTTGTACAGATTGTGTATTAATTTACTATAACTATCGAATACTTTATATATCCGCGTTGCTGCGTTTATCCGAGTGATCCACAAACGACGAAAATCCCTCTTTTGCCTGCCTCTATCTCGATGAGAGGAAACAAAAGCTCTTCTTACTTGTTGAGTAATCATTCGATTAAGTCTTAAATGAGCCCCTCTAAAGTTTGAGGCAAATGAACGCATTTTTGTTCGTCGTCTCCGAGCTATATATCCTCGCGGAACTCTGGTCATTGAATCAAATTAACCTTAATGAATAACTAATGATTTCTCTTCTTTTAGCCATCCTTTTTCCCATTAATAACAAAACGAATTATTCCGATATATAAAATAGTAATTCCAATGGCTTTTGCTACTGTAACCTTCCCAACCACGATTTTTTATTCTATTCTCTTCAGTTATTTCGCATAGAAATAACAAATTCTAACGATACTCAAAAAAATAGTGGGTTCCATCGTTTCTATGGTTCCCTTTTAAACGGTGAGGCCCTCTCTATACACCGGAGCCCTTTCTTTCATTTCATCAAAAGGTATTGTGAACTTGTATAGTTCACATTCTTTGGCTCTACCTATCCATTATAGAGTAAATAGCTCTTTTCACAATAAGAGTTATCCATACAGTGACGGCATTTAATTAGGAAAGTTGGCTAAGTAGCTGACCCTGTTAGTCCGTTCTTTTAAGATAAAGGAGCATAAGCCTTTTTCTTTTTATTACTATTTCCTCCGCTTAATGGATAACCATTTTCTACCAATGGGGGAATTGCTTCTTAATTTCCAATTTAGATGATTGGATTTGCACCAAAGGAAACCATAAATTCCATATACCATAGAAATCTAGGATAGAGAAGCTCTATCCTATTCATTGGTACCGATCATGGATACTTCAAAAATTGTCTTATTTGTTTGAACTCATGATCTGAACGAGTCGCACATACACCCTAGCACATGTTCCTCGACGCTGAGGACATCCCTTAAGCGCGGGCGATTTTCTAGCATTTCGTATTGGCTGTCTTGCGTTTCTAATAAGTTGTTTAACCGTTGGCATGTCGTATGTATATAGAAAAAAAAAGGATTGGTTTAGATCGATCTTAACCTGATGATTGATCATCATGAAGTATTTCTATTTTCTATTAAATCGCAGAAAACCTGAATTTAGGTTTGAAATAAATTTACAAGAAATCCGGCCACTACCAATCCTCAAACATTTCTGGAAACCACACTGGATCAGTATCGTAGTGCTCGTCAATCATTTCATCCCCTACAATATCGACAAGTCCATAAGCTTTGGCTTCGTCTGCTGACATAAAAATATCCCTTTCCATGTCTTCGGATACAACCCAAAAAGGCTTGCCTGTTCTTAGTGCATAAACCCTTGTGATCATTTCGCGAACTTTGTGTAACTCTTCCACTTCTTGGAAAAATTCTCGTGTCCTTGCCCGATAATAAGCACTAGCAGGTTGGTGAAGCATAATCCTCGCGTGAGGGAATGCTATACGCTTGGTGGGTTCGCCTCCAAGCAGAATGAAGGATGCCATGGACGCAGCCATTCCGAGGCATATTGTATATATATCTGGTGTTACCGTTTGCATCGTATCAAAAATCGCCATTCCTGAGATTAGCCACCCGCCTGGGGAGTTTATAAACAAAAAAATATCGCGAATTCCATCTTCTATACTGAGATATACCATGAGACCTGTAATATGATTCGTGATCTCGCAACGAATCTCTTGACCTAAAAAAAGTGTCCTTTCTCGATACATAACATTGTATAAGTCAACCCAAGTCGCTTCTTCATCTCCGGGAATCCGGTAAGGTACTTTTGGAACACCAACGGGCATATTAGATTAATATTATTAAATTTAAGTAAGAAAACTACACTTTAATATGGAAACGTAAGAATGGAAGAGAAAGAAAGAATCCGCAGTTTATTGTCTTCATTTTTTTTTTCTTATTCTATATGAATACTATAGATTCTATTAATACGTAGATTGAAATAATACATATAAGGAAGGTAAGACAGATTGAATAAAGAAAAAGGAATCGGTGATTGGAATGATAAACAAAGAGGGATAGGGATCTATTCTTCGTTTTTTCCAAATAGGCCAAGCTACCCATTGCATATTGGCACTTATCGAGTATAGAATAGATCTGCTTCTCTTTCTTCTTACGAACAGAATTGGCTTCTTATTTTTAATGGAATGAAATAAATATTCACGCTTTCTGACACAGAATCCCCTAGAGGGGTTAGGTACATAGGATATGGATAGTCTTTTCCAATGCGATAAAATAAAGCGACATCGTGTCTATTTTTCTTTGCTAAAGGGGTATTTCCATGGGTTTGCCTTGGTATCGTGTTCATACTGTTGTATTGAATGATCCGGGTCGATTGCTTTCGGTGCATATAATGCACACAGCTTTAGTTTCTGGTTGGGCCGGCTCGATGGCTTTATATGAATTAGCGGTTTTTGATCCCTCTGATCCTGTTCTGGATCCAATGTGGAGACAAGGTATGTTCGTCATTCCCTTCATGACTCGTTTAGGAATAACCAATTCGTGGGGTGGTTGGAGTATTTCAGGAGGAACTGTAACGAATCCGGGTATTTGGAGTTATGAAGGTGTGGCAGGTGCGCATATTGTGTTTTCTGGCTTGTGTTTCTTGGCAGCTATCTGGCATTGGGTATATTGGGACCTAGAAATATTCTGTGATGAGCGGACAGGAAAACCCTCTTTGGATTTGCCCAAGATCTTTGGAATTCATTTATTTCTTGCAGGGGTGGCTTGCTTTGGCTTTGGCGCATTTCATGTAACGGGTTTGTATGGTCCTGGGATATGGGTGTCCGATCCTTATGGACTAACTGGAAAAGTACAAGCTGTAAATCCAGCGTGGGGTGTAGAAGGTTTTGATCCTTTTGTTCCGGGGGGAATAGCTTCTCATCATATTGCTGCGGGTACATTGGGCATATTAGCGGGCCTATTCCATCTTAGTGTCCGTCCGCCTCAACGTCTATACAAAGGATTACGTATGGGCAATATTGAAACTGTACTTTCCAGTAGTATCGCTGCTGTTTTTTTTGCAGCTTTCGTAGTTGCCGGAACTATGTGGTATGGGTCAGCAACTACCCCAATCGAATTATTTGGGCCTACTCGTTATCAGTGGGATCAGGGATACTTTCAGCAAGAAATATATCGAAGAGTTAGCGATGGGTTAGCCGAAAATCTTAGTTTATCAGAAGCTTGGTCTAAAATTCCCGAAAAATTAGCCTTTTATGATTATATTGGTAATAATCCGGCAAAGGGGGGATTATTCAGAGCAGGCTCAATGGACAACGGGGATGGAATAGCTGTTGGATGGTTAGGACATCCCGTCTTTAGAGATAAAGAAGGACGCGAGCTTTTTGTACGCCGTATGCCTACTTTTTTTGAAACATTTCCGGTTGTTTTGGTAGATGAAGAGGGAATTGTGAGAGCGGACGTTCCTTTTAGAAGAGCAGAATCCAAATATAGTGTTGAACAAGTAGGTGTAACGGTGGAGTTCTATGGTGGCGAACTTAATGGAGTAAGTTATTCTGATCCTGCTACTGTAAAAAAATATGCGAGGCGTTCCCAATTAGGGGAAATTTTTGAATTAGATCGGGCTACTTTGAAATCGGATGGTGTTTTTCGCAGCAGTCCAAGGGGTTGGTTCACTTTTGGTCATGCTACCTTTGCTTTGCTCTTCTTTTTCGGACACATTTGGCATGGCGCTAGAACCTTGTTCCGAGATGTTTTTGCTGGTATTGATCCAGACTTGGATGCTCAAGTGGAATTTGGAACATTCCAAAAAGTTGGAGATCCAACTACAAGGAGACAAGCAGTCTGATACCACATTGCTATGGTATCTTTCATCTCTCTTTTTTGATTTGACATGGGAAACATCTCCCATCCTTTCTTTGACTCTTTTTCTTTCTTTATCTTTATATGGGAAAAGATCCCAAATGACAAATGAATAGGTGTGGAAGTTATAATTGTAAATAAACCACGATCGAATCTATGGAAGCATTGGTTTATACGTTCCTTTTAGTTTCGACTTTAGGGATAATTTTTTTCGCTATCTTCTTCCGAGAACCACCTAAGGTTCCGACTAAAAAAATGAAATAATTTCATTGAAGTAAGAAGTCTCCCAGATGGGGAGACTTCTTACTTCAATTAGTCCCCGTGTTCTTCGAATGGATCTCTTAATTGTTGAGAGGGTTGCCCAAACGCGGTATATAAGGCATACCCAGTAAAGCTTACAAGTAAACCAGATATGGAGATGGCGACTAAAGTTGCTGTTTCCATTTTTATAGAATTTCAAGATTACAATGGATCTACGAAAAGATCTTGTATTTACAACTACAACGGAATAGTATACAAAGTCAACACCAATGATTAAATAGAATTTATGGCTACACAAACCGTTGAAGATAGTTCTAGACCTGGGCCAAGACGAACTCGCGTAGGTAGTTTATTGAAACCCTTGAATTCGGAATATGGGAAAGTAGCTCCGGGTTGGGGGACTACTCCTTTTATGGGGGTCGCAATGGCTTTATTCGCGATATTCCTATCTATCATTTTAGAAATTTATAATTCTTCTGTTTTACTGGACGGAATTTTAATGAATTAGGTTTCTACTAACTAAAACTACGAAGTCATTGTTTTTCCATCCAAAAAAGCCTTTCTACTTTAAGCTATACATTTCTAGACATTCTGGTAGTTCGACCGTGGAATTTTTTTGTTTTGGTATCTCTGGAATATGAGTGTGTGACTTGTTAGAATGGATCCTATTGATAATACATAGAAAGGGCCTGTTATCTCTATCAAGATGATTCTAATTCGTCGGATATTTTTTATTCTAGTATCTGGAACACGAAATAGATAGAGTGGATCAAGAAAAAAAATGGAACTATGATTCATACTCACTATTCAGACCTCGCAACCAGACTGCAAAAAATTCAAGTAGTTTTTAATAAAAAAAGAAATTTTCTTCCTTCCAATTTTGTTTGCCCAAAAGACAACTTTTTTTTCTCTCGATTTTGTCGAGTTATTACACGGATTCAATAAATGATCATCAAGCGGTTCTTATTCGAAGAACCCTTGCCTTTTGGTTAGCTTGAGACTCAATCATCGTGGCTCTAGTATGAATCTAAGGTTTTAATTGAACTGATTCATAGGATCGCAACAAGATAATTTCTATCAGAAAACTACTAGAATTTTTGCTTTATTTATTTACTAGTAAAACAAGAGTAAATCTGCATTACGCAAAAAAAAAAAAAAAGAAATCCAAAATAGGGAAGAGAAAAGTCAAGAAGCCTCTAATGACCAACATAAGGGAAAGAAAGAAAGACAGATGAGCCAACTTGAGATTTTTTGGCATTATCATCACAAAGAATAAGTTCTGGATTTTTCTTATTTCATATCTTCAAGGCAAATCGACCCAATCCAGTGGCTGATGAAGTTTTGAACCTTTTTTTTCTAATATCCGTTGAAAATTTGTGTGTTTCTGCTTGAGCCGTACGAGATGAAATTTTCATATACGGTTCTCGGAGGGGGACTCGGGTTAGTTACCTATCTCAATAAAGTATATGATTGGTTTGAGGAACGTCTTGAGATTCAGGCAATTGCGGATGATATAACTAGTAAATATGTTCCTCCTCATGTCAACATATTTTATTGTTTAGGGGGAATTACACTTACTTGTTTTCTAGTACAAGTCGCTACCGGTTTTGCTATGACTTTTTACTACCGCCCAACCGTTACAGAGGCTTTTTCCTCGGTTCAATACATAATGACCGAGGCCAACTTTGGTTGGTTAATCCGATCAGTTCATCGATGGTCAGCAAGTATGATGGTTCTAATGATGATCCTGCACGTATTTCGTGTGTATCTCACAGGTGGATTTAAAAAACCCCGCGAATTAACTTGGGTGACAGGTGTGGTTTTGGGTGTATTGACTGCATCGTTTGGTGTAACTGGTTATTCTTTGCCTTGGGATCAAATTGGTTATTGGGCAGTCAAAATTGTGACAGGTGTACCTGAAGCGATTCCGGTAATAGGATCGCCTTTAGTGGAGTTATTACGTGGAAGTGCTAGTGTGGGCCAATCCACTTTGACTCGTTTTTATAGTTTACATACCTTTGTACTGCCTCTGCTTACTGCCGTATTTATGTTAATGCACTTTCCAATGATACGTAAGCAAGGTATTTCGGGTCCTTTATAGGGAAGCCATATCATAGAGAAAGATAATTCTAATTTTCATATATCATATCGGGTAGGTTGTGGTATTTCATTGCTACAAACATGGGTTATTGTAAAATAAGACATGTCATTTGGATACTTTTCTTCAACTCCGAAGTATTTTGATACAAATAGTTGAAGTTCATTTTATGAAAGAAAATAAGGCGGATTATGGGAGTGTGTGACTTGAATTATTGATTTGGCCATGCAGATAAAGAATTGGATCTGCCACATTAGAATTCACAACCAAAGGTGTCTCCGCATCCAATCAACACGTAAGTCCCCTATCTAGGAAGGATAGGCTGGTTCACTTGAGGAGAATATTTTCTATGATTATACCCCAACCATGTCATCCATGAACAGGCTCCGTAAGATCCCATAGAGTAGAAATAGAATAAGTCATGTGACATGATCCAATTCTCTATTTATTACACTTACTTTTTTTATTATAGTATGGAAATGCATTCATTTTCTTTGCATCGATTGCGATCCGCAATACTATCGGAGTAAAAGAAGGTATCTAAAGAAGAACGTAGGCTAGACTTTTTGATTTTTTATTAGTAACAAGTAAATACTTTGTTTGGACGTAAGAAACTTGCGATATTGAGGGGATAAACACCAACTAATCAAGAGACATGAGACAATCCACAAAGCAATTGATCATGATCAAATTTGCAAGCCAACTTGGATATTGAGCATTTACCCATAAGAATAAGATTCTTTTCAATAAGTAGTTGTAGGTGCAACTTCGGAAAAGAGAATCTGATAAAGCTTTTCTTACCTAGAGTCATTGAGTCATTATATACCTTATTCTATTATGGATCTTCCACGGTCTTTTTTCTTTCATTCTTGCTCGAGCCGGATGATGAAAAATTCTCATGTCCGGTTCCTTTGGGGGATGGATCCTAAAGAATTCACCTATCCCAATAACAAAGAAACCTGACTTAAATGATCCTGTATTAAGAGCAAAATTAGCTAAAGGGATGGGACATAATTATTACGGGGAACCCGCGTGGCCCAACGATCTTTTATATATTTTTCCAGTAGTAATTCTAGGTACTATTGCATGTAATGTAGGTTTAGCGGTTCTCGAGCCGTCAATGATTGGTGAACCGGCGGATCCGTTTGCAACTCCTCTGGAAATATTACCCGAGTGGTACTTCTTTCCCGTCTTTCAAATACTCCGTACAGTACCCAATAAGTTATTGGGCGTTCTCTTAATGGTTTCTGTGCCAACGGGCTTATTGACAGTACCCTTTCTAGAGAATGTCAATAAATTCCAAAATCCATTTCGTCGCCCAGTAGCTACGACCGTTTTTTTAATCGGTACTGCAGTAGCTCTTTGGTTAGGTATTGGAGCAACATTACCCATTGAAAAATCCTTAACTTTAGGTCTTTTTTAGGGATTTTTCAGGTTGATTCATTCAACCGTGAAGTACCGTGCATAGGTATCTAGGGAAGATTCACTTGGAAGTAACTATTTCCTAGATACCTAAAATCCATTTTATTATGATCCATTTCGCGAAAATATAGATTGTGCCAAAGATGCAAAATTGTTTTCTTTTTTCTTTTTATTCTAACTCGAAAAAGAAGAAGAGGAAAAAATTGCAATGGATTTAAAACGAGAACTTATTCTTAGGTAAATCGATTGGGAGATGCTTCTCTAGAGTGTCCCATATCTGTTTTCCATCTTCCATACGAAAACTGTCAATTCTCATAAGATCTTCTTCAGTCTTACTCAAAAGGTCCAATAGTGTATGTATATTGGCCCTTTTGAGACAATTATACGTTCTAGAAGGCAATTCTAATTGATCAATAAAAATACAATTCAATGGAATTCCTTTTTTGTTTTTCTTTAGATTAGTTAATCTTTTTTGAAAGGTTAAAAGGGGTGGAGTAAACCTGTTTTTATTTTCTTCGAAACTAGTGCCCTCTTCCTCCGCGTGTAGAAAAGGAAGAAATAAATCAATCAAATTACGAGAAGCCTCATAAAGCGCTTCCTTAGGGGTTAAACTTCCATTCGTCCATATTTCTAGAAAAAGTATCTCGTGTTTTTCATTTCCATTCCCACAAGAAAAAATACTATAATTCACATTTCGAACAGGCATGGATACAGCATCTATGGGATAACTTCCATCTTGAGAGTTCTTTCTGAGTTCCGTGTGATATCCGCGATCTCTCTTGATCTGTAACTCAATACAGAAATCAATGGGCTCTGTCAAGTTAGCTATAGGTTGTGCCGTATCAACGATCTCTACGGAAGGTGGTAAGATGATATCTTGAGCAGTTATGTATCTAGGACCTTTGACGCAAATTGATGCGTCTCTAACTCCATAGAGATTACTTCTCAATACAATTTCTTTCAAATTTAGTAAAATTTCTTGTACGGATTCTTCAATACCAGCTATTGTAGAGTATTCGTGTGGCACGCTCCCAAATTTTGCACGTGTGATACATGTTCCTTCTATTTCTCCAAGTAAAGCTCTTCGCAAGGCAATACCGACGGTATCCGCTTGACCTTTTCTAAGCGGGGACAAAATGAAACGACCATAATAAAGACGCTTACTATCTACTCTTGATTCAACACACTTCCACTGTAGTGTTTGAGTGGATCCTGCTACCTCCTCTCGAACCATAATAGACTAGTATTATTATTTGATCATTGAATCGTTTATTTCTCTTGAAAGCGTTTTAATTCTTTTACAGACGTCTTTTTTTAGGAGGTCGACATCCATTATGCGGCATAGGTGTTACATCGCGTATACAACTTAATCGTACACCACTTTTAGCAATGGCTCGTAATGCGGCATCTCTTCCACTACCAGCACCCTTTACCATAACTTCTGCTCGTTGCAAACCCACTGTACGAATAGCATCTACTGCTGTTCTTTGACCAGCATAGGGTGATGCTTTTCTTGAGCTTTTGAATCCACAAGTACCCGCGGAGGACCAGAAAACCACCCGACCTTGCGGGTCTGTAACAGTTATAATGGTATTGTTGAAACTAGCTTGAACATGAATAACTCCTTTTGTTATTCTACGTGCACTTTTCCGTAAACTAAAACGCGCATTCCTACGCAAACCAATACGCACTCTCCTACGTGAACCAATTTTTGGTATAGCTTTTGTCATATTTTATTATCTCATAAATATGAGTTAGAAATAACAAAAAGAAAAAAAGATACAAAGATATCCGTTTCAGGGTAAAATATATCCTTTACTTTAATTATTAATTATTTTATTTGGAATTTGGACGTTTCCGCGGGTACTTTTTTTACTTTTTTTTACTTTTTAGAAAGTAAAGTTCTTTTTCGAAAGATTACCCCTGCCTTTGTTTATGCTTCGGATTGGAACAAATGACTCTAATTCGTCCACGCCTACGAATCAGTCGACATTTTGTACAAATTTTACGAACGGAAGCTCTTATTTTCATATTTCCGTATTCCTTTCTTAAACTATGAATCTAATCTTTGGGAAAAAATAAGTCTCTTCGCTTGAATTTTGGAACTTTGAATTTATTACCCTAGAAAAAAGAAAAACCTAATCCTTTGAATCTTTGGTATCCTTCAAATCTTCGGTATCCTTCAAATCTTCGGTATCCTTCGAGTCTTCGGTACGCTTCGAATCCTTATGGGGAAGTCTATAAATTATACGTCCTTTGCTTGAATCATAACGACTTACTTCAATTTTGACCCTATCCCCCATCAGTATTCGTATAGAACTAGACCGGATCTTTCCTGAAATATAGCCCAGGATGATGGTGTCATTCTCTAGGCGAACGCGGAACATTCCGTTGGGTAGGGCTTCCGTAACTAAACCTTCGAAAGTGACTTTTGCTTCTCTCGGGTTTTCTTTTTCTCTCCTATTTTTTTTTTCTGTCATATTTTTTTTTCTCCTATTTTTCTATTTTGATTTTCAAATAAAAAAAAACGTTGTATTTTTATTTGAAAAATAGGAAGTTCGAGATAGAATTCGAGTACTATAGGAGGGGCGATTACCATATATAACATAAGACTTCTCCCCCAATTCTGTTTAGTCGAGCTTCTCGATCTGTCATTATACCTCGAGAAGTAGAAAGAATAGCAATTCCCATTCCGCCCAAAACTTTAGGAATTCCTTGATAGTTGGCATAAATTCGTAAGCCGGGTCGGCTGATACGCTTTAAAAAGGTTCTAGTTCTATATATTCCTTTTCTAGTCTTTCTCTTTTGATGTCGCAAAGTTGAAACCAAGAAATATCTGTTACTTTCCTGATGTTTCCGAACACTTTCAATAAAACCCTCTCGTAGAAGTATTTTAACAATGTTTTCGGTAATATTTGTAGATACTACTCGAACTGTTCCTTTTTTATTCATGTCCGCGTTTCTTATAGAGGTTAGTAAATCAGCAATAGTGTCCTTGCCCATAAGACTCTAATTCTAGGTTCCTCCTAATTTTTCTATAATCAACATGTTTTCTTTTTTTTTTCTTTTACTTTTGGATTTTAAAGCATATACGTGAGACATAATCTACTAATTTTTTCTTTGATCTATATCTCGCCTACTAGTATTTATAATACTTCAGGAGCTAATGAAACTATTTTAGTAAAATTCAATTCTCTCAATTCCTCGGCGATCGCGCCAAAAACTCGAGTTCCTTTTGGATTTCCTTTTTGATCAATGATAACCGCTGCATTGTCATCATAGCGTATTATTATACCGTCTTCGCATTTGAACTCTTTACATGTACGTACAATTACAGCTCGAATTACTTCGGATCTTTCTAGAGGCATTTGGGGCACTGCGTCTTTGATTACAGCAACAATAACATCACCAATACGAGCATATCGCTGATTACTAGCAGCTCCTATGACTCGAATACACATCAATTTTCGAGCTCCACTGTTATCTGCTACATTTAAAAGGGTCTGAGGTTGAATCATATTATTTTGATTTCAATTTGTTATTTCTATGCAAAAGGATGAAAGAAATATTGTCCTTCCAGAAAAAAAACCTGGTTTTTTTTATCTTCAATACTCCTTTTTTTGGATGCTATATCTCTAATCGAAGAAATTGACTTCGTATGGGCATTTTACTGGCAGCTATGGAGATAGCTGCTCTAGCTACAGTTTCGGATACTCCGCCCATTTCATAAAGTATTCGACCTGGTTTAACAACGGCTACCCAATATTCGGGGGATCCCTTTCCTGAGCCCATACGTGTTTCCGTGGGTCTTAGTGTAACCGGTTTGTCGGGAAATATACGTACCCATATTTTTCCACCACGACGTGCATATCGTGTCATTGCTCTTCGTCCTGCTTCTATCTGTCTCGACGTGATCCAAGCGGGTTCAAGTGCTTGCAGAGCATATCTACCAAAACAAATACGATTGCCTCGGCAGGATTTTCCCTTCATTCTTCCTCTATGTTGTTTACGAAATCTGGTTCTTTTGGGGTTATAGTCGATGGTTCTTTCTTAGTTCCATCTCTACTGCAAAACTGGACATGAGAGTTTCTTCTCATCCAGCTCCTCGCGAATGAAATGAGAAAGCGTGCAAATTTCTCTAATTCCATAATATTTTGGAATATTATGGATAGATGCACATTAATAGATAATAGAAAAAGTTAGGGTTTTTTTAATATTGAATTTGTTCAAATAGAAAAATATATAGTCAAGAAAGAAGATCTAGAATATATCTAGATGTGTGTGTCTATTTATCTATATTCTATATTTATAGATAATGTAATCTTTCTTAAAAAAAAAAATCTCCTTATTTTGACTCTTATTGAATCGCGGGAAAGTATTCTAATTCAATAAAGATTTCGCGGGCGAATATTTACTCTTTCCTGTCTTATTTGTTAATTTATAACCTTACCAAATAAGGCAATTTTTTTGGTTTGTTCCGCCATCCCACCCAATGAAGTCTTAGGATTCTTTTCAATAAAATCCTATGCAGTCATAGGTTCTGTCGTTCCCACTACTTCTCCTTTAATGGTTAGGTCTGAATCCCACAATGGAGCTTTCCAAAAATTTCTTTCCGAGTCAATTTTCTCAGTTTTATTAACCCGGGCCGCTCTTTATTTTATTATTGCTTAAAATTTCTATTTTTTGTTTCAAGTTACGATTTCGAATTCTCTGTTATTTTTATTATATTGATGCTTTATCACATTGCCTTTTATGATGTAACTCATAGACCATACATATTGGAATCCTATATCTTTCTTATTCTTCTTCCTTCTTTCTATCATCCCTCCTTTTATCCACATCCCTTTAGTTTTGCTTCACAACCTAGAATCCGTTTTCTTTTTTAGAGAATAAATTGCAGTTGCTACAACTATATGATAGATCTACTCATTTATGATAGATGTATTTATTCATATAGTGACTGTTTCTTAGTTAGGATCTCGACAATACGAAGCAATAGGTTGGTTATTAGTTAATTTTCTATAATTACTAAGTTTTTTCTTTTTCTATTTAGAGTAGGGTTCAGTCAATTTTTTTTGAATCTCCATTTTTGACTCTAAAGAAAAAACTAACGAGTCACACACTAAGCATAGCAATTATATTAAAAGATTTATCAATTTTCATTAAATCTTATAGAAAGAGGTAGAATTTCTTCTTTTTTTTTCAGGGATTTCAGGAAAAATAAGGCTCTTGTCATTTTTTATTCTATCACTGAACAGAATGGGAAGACAAGGCTAGTTATTCTTCGTCTACGAATATCCAAATTTTTACACCTAATACTCCATAGATAGTTCGAATTGGATAGCAGCAATAATCAATTTTAGCGCGAATTGTTTGGAGGGGAAGTCTACCCTTTTTGATGCATTCGGCACGTGCAATTTCTTTCCCTGCGAGACGACCTGCAATTTTTACTTTTACCCCCCTTATATCTGCTTTTTTAGTTAATTCAATGGCTTTTTTCATTGCCTTTCGGAATGAAACTCTATTTTTTAATTGGAAAGCTATATATTCTGCAAGAATGTTAGGTTGTCTATAAGGTTCTTTAACTTTTTCAATAGCAATATTAAGTCTCTGGTTTACAGAATTAACTTCCTTTTGTAGATCTTTCTCTAATTCTTCGATTGCTCCTTTTTTCTTTAATAAATTGGGGAATCCAATATGGATTATGACGTGGATCGTATCGATTTCTTTTTGAATTTCTATACGTGTAATTACTTCAGAACTTGAGCCTGAGTCCATTTTTCTATTATGTGTAATTACTTCGGAACTTGAGTCTGATTCTATTTTTCTATTCGAGCCTTTTTTCCTATTCTTTTGTATATAGTTCTTGATACAATTCCGTATTTTTTTATCTTCCTGTAGACCTTCAGAATAATTTTTTGGTTGTGCGAACCAAAAGGAATGGTGATTTTGGGTTGTACCAAGTCTGAAACCGAGTGGATTTATTTTTTGTCCCATATTTTTCTATTCTATTTTTTTTTTACTGGGAATCGAAATCTAAGATGGATCTAAAGATTATTTAGATTTCTTTACTATATTTAGTACAATTGTTATATGACACATGGTTTTTTTTATGGGAGAACTACGTCCTCGAGCTCGAGGTCTTAATTTTTTCATGATAGTACTCCTACTGACTTCGGCTTTAGTGATGAATAAATTCGCTTTGTCGAAATCCCTATAATGAGTAGCATTTGCTGCTGCCGAATAAACCAACTTTAGGATGGGATAAGATGCTCGATAAGGCATGAGGTTCAGTATCATAACAGTTTCCTCGTAGTAACGCCAGCGAATCTCATCAAGAACTCTTTGTGCTTTGAAAACAGACATATGGATGCGTTTTTGTGCTTTGAAAACCCGTTCGAACTTAAGTAGACGATCGGTTGGAACTTTCCTTGCGAGTTTCCTTAGCCCACTCTTCTTCTTCTTTATCCTAGGGGTATACTTTACCAGTTTGAAACTTGTCATAAATAAGGTTATTCCCCGCCTACCTTTGTTTTTTTTATTTTGAATCTTTCTATTCTGAATTCAGTTAACGACGAGATTTAGTATCTTTTCTTGCACTTTCATAACTCGTGAAATGCCGAGTAGGCACGAATTCCCCCAATTTGCGACCTACCATAGGATTTGTTATGTAAATAGGTATATGTTCCTTTCCATTATGAATCGCGATTGTATGGCCAACCATTGCGGGTAGAATGCTAGATGCCCGGGACCACGTTACTATTGTTTCTTTCTCCTCCTTCATATTGACCTTTTCGATTTTTGCCAATAAATGATGAGCTACAAAAGGATTCGTTTTTTTTCGTGTCACAGCTGATTACTCCTTTTTTCCATTTTAAAGAGTGGCATTCTATGTCCAATATCTCGATCGAAGTATGGAGGTCAGAATAAATAGAATAATGATGAATGGAAAAAAGAGAAAAATCCTTTAGCTGGATAAGGGGCGGATGTAGCCAAGTGGATCAAGGCAGTGGATTGTGAATCCACCATGCGCGGGTTCAATTCCCGTCGTTCGCCCATCGCATTATTGCAAATTCCAAAAATGCAATTTTCCATATTCCTAGTTACGTATTTACTTACGGCGACGAAGAATAAAACTATCACTATATTTTTTCCTTTTCCTAGTTCTTCTTCCAAGCGCAGGATAACCCCAAGGGGTTGTGGGTTTTTTTCTACCAATGGGGGCTTTCCCTTCACCGCCCCCATGGGGGTGGTCCACAGGGTTCATAACTACCCCTCTTACTACGGGGCGTTTACCTAGCCAACACTTAGATCCGGCTCTACCCAAACTTTTTTGGTTCACCCCAACATTACCCACTTGTCCGACTGTTGCTAAGCAATTTTGGGATACCAAACGGACCTCCCCAGATGGTAATCTTAAAGTGGCCGATTTACCCTCTTTTGCAATCAGTTTCGCTACAGCACCTGCTGCTCTAGCTAATTGCCCACCCCTTCCACGTGTGATTTCTATGTTATGTATGGCCGTGCCTAAGGGCATATCGGTTGAAGTAGATTCTTCTTTTCTCTCAAAAAACCCCTTCCCAAACTGTACAAGCTTCTTCCAAAGCATACAGCTTTCTAGATGTATATGACGATCTCTAGACAGATGGATCTTATATGAATCGTATGATGAAGTACCACATGAGTGGATATATAGGAAAGGAATCCAAATCTGCCGAATCGCTCATGTTATGATCTTCTACATCCTAGGTCTCCGCGTTCCGTCATCTGGCTTATGTTCTTCATGTAGCATTCAGATCGAATGACTCTATGAAATTACGTCGATACTTCCACATATTATGGGTAACGTAGGAGACATCCCTATTTTCCCCGGGGGGTCTTAATTACCACTGCTTAGCTTTCAATTCGCCTCTGACCATCAAATTAAATGTGAATAACCCGTCCTCCTCTCTTTGAAACAAGGGGCGCTTCCGGTTCTGTGCGTGCTTCAAACAATTTTGTCTTCTCCATATTACCATATCTCTAGAGTCAATAATTTTCTATGAGGAACTACTGAACTCAATCACTTGCTGCCGTTACTCAACAGTTTTCTGTTGAGGTCTATCCCGTAGAGGTAGTCAAATTGGATCAGTGATCGATTTCTAGGTTTCGTCGTAAACCTAATTGGTTACTTCCAATTACGTAAATCAATAGTTCAAACCGCACTCAAAGGTAGGGCATTTCCCATTGATATAGGAACTTTTGTACCAGAAACAATAGTATCTCCAATTATAGCCCCTCTGGGATGTAAAATATATCTCTTCTCACCATCCCCATAGTGTATGAGACAAATGTATGCATTTCGATTAGGGTCGTATTCTATGGTTACGATTCTACCAGATATGTCTTTTTGATTCCGTCGAAAATCGATTTTACGGTATAGGCGCTTATGACCTCCCCCTCTATGCCTTGCGGTAATGATTCCTCTGGAATTACGACCTTTACCACAACGGTGCCGTCCATGGATCAAATTATTTCGTGGATTGGATTTCACTTGCCTGTCTACGGTTCCCTTGCGTGTGCTCGGGATAGGTGTTTTGTATAAATGTTTCGCCGTATTATTAAGTATTCTCCTTTAGTTTTTTTCTCTATCTAGAAGTGGAATAGAATAACCCGGTTGAAGGGTAATGATCATACGTCTGTAATGCATTGTATGTCCCAGAATAGGTCCCATTCTTCTACCCTTTCCGGGTAGTCGATGGCTATTCACAGCTACTACCTTAACACCAAAGAAGAGTTCGACCCAATGCTTTATTTCTGTCTTAGTGAATCCCGATTCGACATTAAAAGTATATTGATTCTTTCCCAATAAACGAAGACTTTTTTCTGTAAATACTGCGTATTTGATTCCATCCATAAATCGACTTTCCCTCCTATGCTCTGAGTTCCAGTATCGATAAGAATTCGAGTTCTTATTGTTCTTATGTTATGGTATGAATATACCATACCAATTCGTTATGTATGGATGATGGATGAGATTCCATGGATAGAGAGCCAGTTCCAATAGACTTATGGAACGTTCCCGTTCGCGTGCATCCAGCAGGAATTGAACCCGCAAATTTACCAATTATGAGTTGGGCGCTTTAACCATTCAGCCATGGATGCTTAACAGGGATCATCGTACATCGTAAATAACCAATTTTCATATAGAAAGACATATCATAGAAAAATGAAATCGAAAATATTCGGAGATGGCAAATATTCGGAGATGACTATGAAAACACCTCTCTGGATCCTCGAATTGAAAGAGAGATTGAGAGGGATCAAGAATCCTAATTCTCGCTATTTGGAATGGATCCAATTCTATTGAGTCTGACTCATAGTGATCATTTCTCTTTAGCAAAGAATGACCTTGGTTATCAAAGGATTGAACAACCGGGATCCATTTACTTATGATACCTAGTTGACATTGATAACAAGGATCTAATGAATTATGAGTTTAATAGATCCTCTTTAGCAGAAAGACGTATATTCCTTGCTCATTATCAGACAATCACTTATTCCCAAACCTCGTGTGGGGCTAATCGTTTTCATTTACCATCTCATGGAAAACCCTTTTCGTTCCGCTTAGCCCTATCGGGTATTTTAGTGATAGGTTCTATAGGAACTGGACGATCCTATTTGGTCAAATACCTAACGAAAAATTCCTATTTTCCTTTCATTAAGGTACGAGGGCTTCTTATTCCACAAGAACGAAAGCACCTTTTCATTCTTTCATATACTAGGGGTTTTTACTTGGAAAAGACAATGTTCCATACTAAAGGATTCGGGTCCATAACCACGAGTTCCAGTGCACTAGATCTTGTAGCACTTAGCAACGAGGCCCTATCCATTAGTATTCCACATAAGAAATCCATTATAGAAACTAATACAATTAGATTGGCTCTTCATAGACAAACTTGGGGTTTGCGAGCCAAGGTAAGACCGGCTCGGGATCATGGGACCCTTTTCTATCAGATAGGAGGGGCTCTTGTACAAAATAGACTTCTAAGTAATAACCCCATAGAATCTATCTATATAAAGATAAAGAGGCAATCGTGTCAGGAAGCGGGTTTTTCTTTGGCCAAAGGGTACTTCGAACTTGGAACGAGCATGAAGAGATTAACGAGACTTCTTTCTCTTTTGAGTTTTTCTGGCGGACCGGTCGCGCAAGATCTTTGGTCTTCCCCCGGAACCGATGAAAAAAAGTGGGTCGCTTCTTATGGACTCGCTCAGAATGATTCTTCTCTATCTATAGTTCATGGCCTATTAGAAGTAGAAGGTGCTCTGGTGCAATCCTTACCGACAGAAAAAGATTGCAGTCAGGTTGATAATAATCGAGTGCCATTACTTCGTCGGTCCGAACCAAGGAATCCGTTAGAAATGTTTTGAAATGGATATTGTTCTCTCTTTGATCAGGGATTGCTATATGAAAAGAAGTGGAGTTTGAAAAAGGGAACGGAATGGTCAAACCGGAACTGCTAGAGGAACGAATTTTCAATAGCATAACTTGGGCTCCTAGAATATGGCGCCCTTGGGACAATCTATTTGATTGCAGGGTTTTGTTCCGAAGCAAAGATATCCGCGGAGGCCGGTTCGTTCGTCCTATTCTGATATTCAGGACCAAGAGGTACTGGATTCTCTTTCGGATAGGCCCTGAAAGGAGAAGAAAGGCTGAAATGCCAACGGACCTCTGTCTATTCTCTAATTCACCCGATCCGATAGTACCCGTTTTTGGAACGTCCAGTGCCA